AAAGAATAGGAAAGGTGATTTCACTATATTTTTGCCCAGGAACAGGGCCTATCACAAGAATATTTTTTTTATTGGGGCGATAGCTCTGAAAAGAAAGATTGCCTATCTTTTCTTTCATCTCAGGAGAAATACGATCGGGTGGGGCTAATTCAAATCCCTCAGGTAAAATAATAACAGCCCCCACATTCAAACCCCCCTTTTTGCCGTTAGCAAGAACTTGTTTTAGTTGCATATCATAGGGAATTCGAACAATTGCTTCAAATACAGTATCAGGAAGAACCGCTTGTGGAACCTCAATATCCACGGGCTTATTAGCTAAATGGCAATTGGCACATACAATACGCCCAGTTGCTTCTCGTGGATTTTCATAACCTTGCTGTGCAAAAATGGGATACGCATTGGAAATGGCCGACCGAGTTATTATATATATCATGACCGATATGGCAATGAATGGAGTAATCTGTTCTTTTATCCAAGAAAAAGTATTTCTAGTTTGCATGGTCCAATTGTTGATCCCGAAAATTTCTACAATAAATTGGGTAGGTTGCTAGTATAGTTCCCTATGCACGATTCTGCTATTTACTTTACTGAACTTAATTTACTGAAATTGGAATATGGGGGGAATTCCCCGCCTTGGATGGGTAGAAATAGAAAGATTAAGTACGATTATGAATGCTTTGATTATGTACGAAGTAAGAAACATTAGAATTCTAAATTCGAATTGGATTCATATTAGTATATCGTTTTTCTTTTCAATCATTCATTGAATGATAAATCACTACAAGTGATGGGGATACACGATTTAAATAACGGAAAATCCAATATTTCAAAATTGTATCTAGAATGACTGGAAAAGTGGAAACAAGACCAGATATAATTTGATCGTTATGCGCAAATCCTAAATCTTTGTAGATAGAGCCAATCATTAGTTCCCAACCGTGGGGCGAATGAAATCCGATACATAAATCGGTTAATAAAAGAATAAAAAAAGCTTTTATTGTGTCGCTTAAGTTATATAGGAATTCCTGAACCCAAGAGTTAAGAAGAATAAGTTCTTTATTCCCCAGAATAGAATAACCACTTAGAATAAGGAAACAGATTATATTTGTCGAGAAGTGCAAAATCATATGGATACAATCCTCATTGTGCATCTTGATCAATTGAATTGTTTCATTGTGGATTCCTAGACGAAGCTTTTGTAGATGTGTTTCCGGGTATCCCTTTAAAATTTCGTCCAACAAATGGAGCTCCTCTAATTCGATGAATTTTTCTAGAAGACTCGTTTCTTGAATATCATTCAAAAAAGTTTCAGATTGCTTAATATTCCACCAATTACTAATCCAAGATTCCAGACTTTGTTGAAATGATAGAGAGATCCACCAGGGTAAAAATACTATAGATGCAAGATATAGAAAGGGAATAAATGCTTTCTTTTTTTCCATTTTTTTTTTGTCTAGAAATTGTTAACGAATCCGTCGCGCTCATCGACTCCATGCGACCCAATATTTCTATGAAACATGAGTTCTATTACTCTATTACAAAATTCCAAAGTATCGAATCCATGAATCTATTCTCTGTTTTTTTGTTCTAATTTGAAAATGAGTCTTTGAATCTTGAAAAAAAAATAAAAAATATAGAATAAAGAATCTACTCCGATATTATTTCGAGATGAATAAACGACTCCTTTTTGTCTACAAATTTGTAGACAAAAAATGGACCTTTTTGGTTTTTCCGTATACTTGTATACGTCCGTTTTGACCCGAACGGGTATAGGTGTTCTGATGAAATTTCCTTTAAGGTACGCCGTATAAAAATAGGATTGTAGAGTTTTCATTTTATTCCGAACTGAGAAAGAAAGCATTCATTTCAAAATACTTCAATTGGTACACGCAAGAAAGAGGCCAATTCCGCAGCTTTTTGTTCAATTTCTCGTGGAGTCAAATTCTCATCAGTACGAGTCAAGGGAATGGCCCCCTGGCCCCTGATTTCCAGATAAAGGACACGGCGAGTATAAATACCCTCTTTTAGTTCTATTCTAATGGACTGAATATCTTTTATAAGAAATTGTAGGAAGATGCGACGATTTTTACCAGGAAATCCCCAACGAAAAATACATACTGTTCCTTCTTTTCTATCGAATCGATCATAACCACTACCTACATTCCACGAAATTGTACACCACAAGTAGGAGCTAATAAAGAGGCCTGCGATCCCATAGAAAGACATCACGATCCCTTGTGGAAAAAAAAGAATTTGTTCAGGAGGGGAGAAAGATATCAAATTCCTACCAAGATAGCTGGAAATTCCAACCAAAAAGAATCCTAATGAACCTAAAAAAAGGATAAATGCCCAGAAGAAATTATTTATTTTTCGAGATCCCGTTATAAGTTCTATCCATATACGTTCTGATCGCCAATTCATAGTAGATCGGGTTGTATTTTATTTTTATTGAAAGAATATCCCAAATGAATTTGACTTTACTTATTCTTTTTGTTTCCGATGTAACTCTCATCAACTAGTACTTTCTGATGTGAATCTTTACTTTAAACTAGTTAGATCTCAAATAATAACATCTACCCCTAATGTCATGTTTCCACATGTATTAAGGGCTCTTCTTTTTCTTTTCTGTTCGGAAGAACTCATGCGGTAGACCATTATGCTAAATAGATCTCTGTGTTATGATTCAAGTCGAAGTCTTCAAAAATTCGATTTGACACACAAGATCTAAACAATCTTGTTTTTTTGAACATGAAGAAATAAAGAAGCCATTGCAAGTGCCGGAAATACAAGGCCTACTAAAGGCACCAAAATAGAGGGAAAGTTGATAGTTGTCATAGAATGGGTACCTCGATTTACTATATTGTACCTGTTTGTTATATTTTTTGTTGTTATTATGTTATTATATTAATAAATTAATTCGAATTCTATAAAGGAAAAAAAGCGTGCAGCTGAAATAACTCATTTAGAACGCCCTTTAAAAGATTGCGCGGTACGATTGGATCGAATAAACCCTTATGGAATAAATATTCGGCTGCTTGTGAACCCTCAGGTACTGTCTTATTCAATGTTTGTTCAATTACTCTTTTACCTGCAAATGCAATGTAGGCGTTGGGTTCGGCAATAATGATATCTCCCAACATACCAAAACTGGCTGTCACCCCACCAGTAGTAGGAGATGTAAGGATTGATACATAGAATAACTTTTTATTTGATTGATAATCATATAAAGCAGCCGATATTTTCGCCATTTGCATTAAGCTCAAGCTTCCTTCTTGCATCCGTGCCCCTCCGGAAGCACATACTAGAATAAGGGGTATAAAATTTTGGGTAGCATATTCAATCAACCGGGTTATTTTTTCCCCTACTACGGATCCCATACTACCTCCCATAAACTTAAAATCCATAACCCCAATTGCTACAGGAATACCATTTAGTTGACCTATACCTGTTTGAACAGCTTCAGTTAACCCGGTCTTTCTTTGATCAGAATCGATACGATCTTTATAACGTTCCTCCTCCGAATAAAATTCTATGGGATCCATAGAAACCATGTCTTCATCCATAGGATTCCAAGTGCCCCGATCAATCGGAAGTTCGATTCTCTCTGAACTACTCATTTTCAAATGATATCCACATTGTTCACAAATATTAATTTGTGACTTAAGCAATTTCTTATAATTTAATCCATAACAATTTTCGCAGTGCATCCACAAATGTCTATATTTTTCAGTTTTATACCAAAATTGAGTTATATCAAAATTCTTAGAACTTTCTCTTCTAGTTAAATTACTATCATTCCTGATAGTTCTTAAACGGAAACTTTGACTCCTATTTCCACTTTCACTCAAAATGTAACTCAAAATGTAACTGTCACTTGGAATGGAACTCCCCATACAGATTTGAGAATAAAGATAATTGTCAATGCAATTATTAATGTGATTATTCCAACTATATTTAGTATCATACATGTAATGATCATTATAGGTATCGCTACTCTTAGATCTAGTGTTCCAATAACTTGAATTCAAATAATCCGAAAAAGAATTTTGTAGTTCACTCAGAAAAGAATGATCTTTATCAATCTCAAAACTTTGATTTTCAATATCAAAATATATGGAATAACTCTTCCCCTTACTATCTCTAAGTAAAAAAGTATCATCAGAGATGAAATTCCGAATGTCCATGACACGAAATAAATGATCAACATTACTGTAACTAGAACTGTCATTATTTCGCCAACTATGAATGTTTTTTTCTGTATCATTTAGACTTGGATCTTCCCTAGTGTTTTCAACAGGACCAAAACTTTCCGTTGATTTACTTAATCCACAGTTGTGCTCTAACTCCTTCTTAGACGACATCGAATTGAACCACCATTTTTTCATAGAGCTTTCTTGCCCCCTACTTTGCATAAAAATAAAATAGATGAATAGTCATTCGATGAAAAATTTTGGAACATTTCCTATCCGAATATGCATATAGATCAAATGACTCGGATTATTAACTAAATATGAGTGAGTATTATATTGAAAGACATGATTCTCTTTTGTAAAAATCTAGGTAGGGTATCACTTGATTGTATATAAATATTATAGAACTTTTTCTATTTTAAATTCGAAAAGGCAGGGTTTTCCATGTTGCGTGAAATTAACACCAAAAGAAAAGGAAATTTTTCTTCTCTCTTCTATGAAATGCAATTTTTGTTTGTAGAATCTCATCTAATATGAATAAGTTTCTATTCTAATATGGAACGAAAAGGGCAATATACAAGATGGGTAGAAGGAGTTCTTATACTTGACTTGATATCCACAGCCATGACCTGAATTTACAGAATATATAAGAATCTACCAATTCTACCAATCCTAGGAATCCGTAGGATTAATTGTGAATCCAACACAATAATGGAAAGTTTGAGTTGTTTAGTATTCGATTGTATAGTTAAGATCTTGCTTGTATATCTAAATAAGTATCTCTAAAAAATATATACAATAGTTGTATTC